ATGACACGAAATGCCCGCCGTGGTGGAAAAATATGGGTACGTATATTTCCAGACAAACCCGTTACAGTAAGACCTGCGGAAACACGTATGGGGTCGGGTAAAGGATCTCCCGAATATTGGGTAGCTGTTGTTAAACCAGGTAGAATACTTTATGAAATGGGTGGAGTAGCAGAAAATATAGCTAGAAAGGCTATTTCAATAGCGGCATCCAAAATGCCTATACGCACTCAATTCATTATTTCGTGATCGAAACGTATAACCAAAAGAAAGAGTTCTTGGAATAAAAAAGCAATTGCAGGTTTCGTTTCTTTTTTTTTTTTAGCCCCTTTTGTTTTGCATTGAAAGAACAGATAAAAAAATGATATGATTCAACCCCAGACCTATTTGAATGTAGCAGATAACAGCGGGGCCCGAGAATTGATGTGTATTCGAATACTAGGAGCTAGTAATCGCCGATATGCTCATATTGGTGATGTTATTGTTGCTGTGATCAAAGAAGCAGTACCAAATATGCCCCTAAAAAGATCGGAAGTGATCAGAGCTGTAATTGTACGTACTTGTAAAGAACTCAAACGCGATAATGGTATGATAATACGATATGATGACAATGCTGCAGTTGTCATTGATGAAGAAGGAAATCCAAAAGGAACTCGAGTTTTTGGTGCGATCGCCCGAGAATTAAGAAAGTTAAATTTTACTAAAATAGTGTCATTAGCCCCTGAAGTATTATAAGATAAGAACATCATCATCATATAGAGTTATATTATAAGTTATAGTAGTGTATTTTGAATGATTAATAGATTGTGTCTCACGTATATACCTTTAATAATGTTACTTCATAACAAAAAATATCATGTTTATTATATCCAAATTTTTAGGAACCACAAATTTTAGTTCATTATGGGTAGGGACACTATTGCTGACATAATAACCTCTATACGAAATGCTGACATGCATAAAAAAGTAACGGTTCGAATATTATCTACTAGCATCACTGAAAGCATTGTAAAAATACTTTTAAGAGAAGGTTTTATAGAAAACGTGAGAAAACATCGGGAAAACAACAAAGATTTTTTGGTTTTAACCCTACAACATAGAAGAAATAGGAAGGGGCCATCTCAAACTATTTTAAATTTAAAACGGATAAGTCGACCTGGTCTACGAATCTATTCTAACTATCAAAGAATTCCTAGAATTTTAGGTGGTATAGGGATTGTAATTATTTCTACTTCTCGAGGTATAATGACAGACCGAGAAGCTCGATTAGAAGGAATCGGCGGAGAAATCTTGTGTTATATATGGTAATCCTTCTACTATCAAAATTAGATACGAAATTGACTATTTGTGAAAAAAAAAAAGAGAAAGAGTTATCTAATATCACTCCTCCTCCATTAGTTGATATTTCAAGGGGGTTTTACCTGGAATGAAGGAACAAAAATGGGTTCATGAAGGTTTAATTACTGAATCACTTCCCAACGGTATGTTCCGGGTTCGTTTAGATAATGAAGATCTGATTCTAGGTTATGTTTCAGGAAGGATCCGACGTAGTTTTATACGGATACTACCAGGAGATAGAGTCAAAATTGAGGTAAGTCGTTATGATTCAACCCGAGGGCGTATAATTTATAGACTCCGCAACAAAGATTCAAACTCGAACGATTAGGTGATTTTAGATTACTTTTGGGGAGATACAATTCGAGATTTTAAATGAAATTTCAAGAAACTTATTTTCTTCCACTAAGTAAATTAGGAATTAAGTTTAAGTTAAGGAATGCAAAATATGAAAATTAGGGCCTCTGTTCGTAAAATTTGTGAAAAATGTCGACTGATCCGTAGGCGGGGACGAATTATCGTAATCTGTTCCAACCCAAGACATAAACAAAGACAAGGATAATTTTTCTAAAAAGAACTCCCTAAAGGACCCCAAATGTACAAATAAAAATAAAAGATCTGTTTTAACATGAAATGGATATATCCATATATCTCTGACTCATATTTATGAGATGATAAAATATGGCAAAACCTATACCAAGAATTGGTTCACGTAGGAATGGACGTATTGGTTCACGTAAAAGTACACGTAGACTACCAAAGGGAGTTATTCATGTTCAAGCAAGTTTCAACAATACCATTGTGACTGTTACAGATGTACGGGGTCGGGTTGTTTCTTGGTCCTCGGCGGGTACTTGTGGATTCAAGGGTACAAGAAGAGGGACACCATTTGCTGCTCAAACAGCAGCAGGAAACGCTATTCGTACAGTAGTCGATCAAGGTATGCAACGAGCAGAAGTAATGATAAAAGGTCCTGGTCTCGGAAGAGATGCAGCATTACGGGCTATTCGTAGAAGTGGTATACTATTAAGTTTCGTACGAGATGTAACCCCTATGCCCCATAATGGCTGTAGACCTCCTAAAAAAAGACGTGTGTAAAAATAAAGATTGAAGCGATTTCAAGAGAAATAAATGATTCAATGATCTCATAAAATAATATTACTATGGT